GGAGGTCTACAGCCATTATGTGGCATAGGGGTTACATCCCGTACGAAAGTTAATAGTATACCACTTCTACGAATAGCTCGTAATGCTGCGTCTCTTCCGAGACCGGGACCTTTTATCATGACTTCTGCTCGTTGCATACCTTGATCTACTACTGTACGAATAGCATTTGCTGCGGCAGTTTGAGCGGCAAAGGGTGTCCCTCTTCTCGTACCCTTGAATCCACAAGTACCGGCCGAGGACCAGGAAACCACCCGCCCCCGCACATCTGTAACTGTGACTATGGTATTATTGAAACTTGCTTGAACATGAATAACTCCCTTTGGTATTCTACGTGCACTCTTACGTGAACCAATACGTACATTCCTACGTGAACCAGTTCTCGGTATAGCTTTTGCCATATTGTATCATCTCATAAATATGAGTCAGAAATATATGGATATATCCATTTTATGTCAAAACAGATTTCTTATTTGTACATTGAGCCCTTTAGTGGGTCTGATTATCCTTGTCTTTGTTTATGTCTCGGGTTGGAACAAATTACTATAATGCGCCCCCGCCTACGGATTAGTCGACATTTTTCACAAATTTTTCGAACGGAAGCTCTTATTTTCATATTTGTCATTCCTTATCTTAATTCTTTTTTGGTAGAAAATAAGTTTCTTGAAATTTTGCATCTCGAATCGTATCGAATAAAAATGACCTAATCTTTCGAATCCTTGTTTCGGAGTCGATAAATTATACGTCCTCTGGTTGAATCATAACGACTTACTTCAATTTTGACTTTATCTCCTGGCAGTATCCGTATAAAACTACGTCGGATCTTTCCTGAAACGTAACCTAGAATCAGATCTTCATTATCTAACCGAACTCGGAACATGCCATTGGGAAGCGATTCAGTAATTAAACCTTCATGAATCCATTTTTGTTCTTTCATTTCAGGTAAAGCCCCCCTGAAGTATCAATTAATGGAGGAAAGACGATATTAGACAACTCACCCCCTTTCTTTTTTTTTTTACAAATAGGAAGAGGTTTCGGATCCCATTTGGATATTAAATGGATTACCATATATAACACAAAATTTCTCCACCGATTCGTTCTAGTCGAGCCTCCCGGTCTGTCATTATACCCCGAGAAGTAGAAAGAATTACAATTCCCATCCCACCTAAAATTCTAGGAATTCGTTGAGAGTTAGAATAGATTCGTAAACCGGGTCTACTGATCCGTTTTAAATTTAAAAAATTTCTATAGGGTCTTTTCCCATTCCTTCTATGTCGAAGGGTTAAAACCAAAAAATATTTGTTTTTTTCTCGATGTTTTCTGACGTTTTCGATAAAACCCTCTCGGAAAAGTATTTTAACAATATTTTCGGTAATATTAGTAGATGCTATGCGAACAACTCTTTTTCTATCCATATCAGCATTTCGTATAGAGGTTATTATCTCAGCAATAGTGTCTCTACCCATGATGAACTAAAATTATTGGTGTCTCAAAATTGGATATAATCAACATGTTTTTCTTTTTTTTTTATTGATTTATGAATAGGAATTTTGCAAGGTATATGCGTGAGACACAATCTACGAATTAATCTAGTTCTTAATCTATTTCTTTCAAATACCCCAAAGATATCACGATCTCATTTTATTTTATAATACCTCGGGAGCTAATGAAACTATTTTAGTAAAATTCAATTGTCTCAATTCACGGGGGATTGCCCCAAAAATTCGAGTTCCTTTTGGATTTCCTTCTTGATCAATCACAACTGCAGCATTGTCATCATACCGTATTATCATACCGCTGTCACGTTTTAGTTCTTTACAGGTACGAACAATTACAGCTCTCACTACTTCTGATTTTTCTAGGGGCATATTTGGTACTGCTTCTTTAATCACAGCAACAATAACGTCACCAATATGAGCATATCGACGATTACTAGCTCCTATGATTCGAATACACATCAATTCTCGAGCCCCGCTGTTATCCGCTACATTTAAATGGGTCTGAGGTTGAATCATATCAAATTTTTTTTTTATTCTTCCAATGCAAAGGATGAAGAAAATAAAAGAAATATTGTTTGTCCAAAAAAAGAAACCTGCGTTTTTGTTTCATCCCTAAGATTCATCTCTGTCGGTTCTACATTTTTATCCCGAAATAATAAATTGAGTTCGTATAGGCATTTTAGATGCTGCTATTAAAATAGCCCTTCTAGCTATATTTTCGGTTACTCCACCCATTTCATATAGTATTCGCCCCGGTTTAACAACAGCTACCCAATATTCAGGGGATCCTTTCCCCGAACCCATACGTGTTTCAGCGGGTCTTACTGTAACTGGTTTGTCTGGAAATATACGGACCCATATTTTTCCACCACGGCGTGCATTTCGTGTCATTGCTCGTCGACCTGCTTCGATTTGTCTAGATGTGATCCAAGCAGGTTCAAGTGCCTGAAGAGCATATTTACCAAAACAAATATGATTACCTCGATAAGATATTCCCTTCATTCTTCCTCTATGTTGTTTACGGAATCTAGTTCTTTTGGGGTTATAGTTGATGGTTGTTTCAGAATTCCATCTCTACTACAGAACTGGACGTGAGAGTTTCTTCTCATCCAGCTCCTCGCGACTAAAAGGATTCAAAATTGAATTTCAATTAATTTGAATAGATATTTGAATAGATAAGATATTAGTAGATATTAGAACATTTTTCTAAAAAAAAAAATGTTTCTAATGTGCTAATAAATCTTGATTTGCTTTTGTCCTTTATCCAAAAAAAAGAAAGTTTTCGCGGGCGAATATTTACTCTTGCAATCTCTATTTCAGTCATTGATTTCCGGTTCATTTCGTCATCCCGATTAGTGAATCAGTAAGATTCATTTGTTCAATAAAATCTTTTGCATTCACAGGTTACATCGTTCCCACCGCTTCGTATTTAATGGTTAGGTCAGAATTCTACAACGGAGCTCATAATCTAATTTATTCTTGAGTCAACCTTCTTAGTCTTTATTGGCTCGAAGCTCTTGATTTTTTTCTTCTATAACTATAAGAAGGATTCATTTAATGTTTCATTATGGATGAATCAATTAGTATTGATGCTTTATTACACTGTCTTTTATGAGATGACTCATAGACCTTACATATTGGAATTCTATATCATTGATATTCTTTTTCTTTCTTTCTCTCATCCTTCCATTTATCCACACCTTTCTTCTGTATTTTGCTTTCAATTTAGAATTCAAGTTTATTCAAAAAAAATTCAGTTGCTACAAAGATATGATTGATTTCTCATATCTTGACTGGTTCTTTAGATCCAGATAATACGAAGTGATGAGTTGGTTTTCATACTACCGGGCTGGTCTTTTTTTAATCCTAACCCTAAAAAAAACCAACGAGTCACACACTAAGCATAGCAATTATATGAAAAGTTCAATCGAATTTTTATTCAACCCTATAGAATTAAGAATTCGAATTGCTTGCGTTGATTGGCCAGAAAAAGAATTAAAGTTTTCTTATTCTTCTTCCTTGTCTATAAAAATCCAAATTTTGATGCCTAATACCCCATAGATAGTCCGAACTGTATAGCAACAATAATCAATTTTAGCTCGAATAGTTTGTAGGGGAACTCTACCCTCTCTGATCCATTCGACACGTGCAATTTCTTTTCCGTCGATACGACCTGCAATTTGTACTTGAATTCCTTTTGTATCTGCTTGTTCAGTTAATTCAATAGCCTTTTTCATTGCTTTTCGAAATGAAACTCGATTCTTTAATTGTCCGGCTATAAATTCCGCAAGAATATTAGGGTTTCCATAAGGTTTTGCAATTCTTGTGATAGCAATGTTAAGTTTTCGGTTCACATAATGAAATTCTTTTTGTAGATTCATCTGTAATTCTTCGATTCCTTGCGGTTTACTTTCGATTAATAACTTTGGGAATCCCATAAAGATTATGACCTGGATCAAATCGATTCTTTTTTGAATCTCTATACGTGCAATTCCCTCGGCGCCAGAGGATATTCTCATATTTTTTTGTACATAATTTTTTATAAAATCTCTTATTTTTTGATCTTCTTGTAGACCCTCAGAATAATTTTTTGGTTGTGCAAACCAAAGAGAATGATGACTTTGGGTTGTACCAAGTCTGAAACCAAGTGGATTTATTTTTTGTCCCATACTACCCCACTACTATACATATTGTGATATACCATAGTTGTCTTTTTCCATCTAGGTTTTTTTAACGAATATAGTGATACAAATTCATATTCATCTAAAGATATATCTTTCACTACAATAGTTATATGGCAGGTAGTTCTTTTTATCGCATAGCTACGTCCTCGAGCTCGAGGTTTGAATTTCTTCGCGGTAGTACCTTCGTTAACCTCAGCTTTACTAATTATTAAATTGGCTTCGTCGGAACCCAGAATGGAACCAGCATTTGTTGCTGCAGAATAAACCAATTTAAAAATTGGATAACATGCTCTATAGGGCATGAGTTCTAGTATCATAAGTGTTTCCTCATAGGAACGTCCGCGAATTTGATCAATTACTCTTCTTGCTTTGTCTGCAGATATACATATATGTCGACCTAACGCGTATACTTCCGTTTTTTTCTTCCGTATGCTACCTAGCGGACGCAGAGGAGGGTAGTCTTCCGTTTTTTTCCTGTTTAGTATCCTATTTAAAAAATTTGACATAAGGTTTCTCTCCTACTAATGAATCATAAGTATCTATCCAGATTTTTTTAAGATGAGATTAACGACGAGATTTATTATCACTTTTTGCATGTCCTCGGAAATTTAAAGTAGGTCCAAATTCTCCCAATTTGTGACCTACCATACGATCTGTTATATAAATAGGCAAATGCTCCTTACCATTATGAATAGCAATCGTATGGCCGATCATTGTGGGTATAATGGTAGATGCACGGGACCAAGTTACTATTATTTCTTTTTCTGCTTTTTTATTAAGCTTATCAATTTTTTTTAATAGATGATTGGCTACAAAAGGA